GGAATTCCTACAGATCCAACGAATAAAGTAAATAAGACCAATATAAGAAGTGGAAATAACATAGTATTGTCCGATTCATAAGGATATGTCGAAATTTTTTTATTGGAAATATTTTTAATAGTAATAAGAGGCCCCATCATATTGGTTACTACATTACCAACAATAGGATATACTTTTTTCGAAAAAAAAGAAATTCTTTGATTATGATTCATTGTTGATAAAATCAAATCATTTTTTATAACTTTTTGCCCTTTTTTGCCCCAGATAGATATTGAATAGAACACATTATTTTTTTTACCGCTGTAATTTTTACAATTAATGTTTAAATGACCTTCAAAAGTAAGTAAATACATCCGAAACATATAAAATGCAGTTAATCCTGCTGTGAAACAAGCTATTATTGCAAAAATAGGTGAATACAACCAACTATTATTAAGAATTTCGTCTTTGGACCAAAAACAAGCAAGAGGTGGAATACCACAAAGAGAAAGCGTGCCTAATAAAAATGAATTTTTTGTAATTGGGATATATTTTGTTAAACCACCCATAAGAACCATATTCTGGCTTTTATCTGGAGAATACCCAACAATAGTTTCCATTGAATGAATAATGGATCCAGACCCTAAAAACAATAATGCTTTCGAATAGGCATGAGTGATCAAATGAAATAAAGCAGCTCGGTAAGATCCCATACCTAAAGCTAACATAATATAGCCCAATTGCGACATTGTCGAATAGGCTAGACTTCTTTTAATGTCTCTTTGAGCAAGAGCCAAAGTAGCTCCTAATAGTATTGTTATTATACCTACCAAAGAAATTATATTCATTATGTAAGGTATGACTGTAAAAAGAGGGAAAAGTCGAGCTACAAGAAAAATTCCTGCTGCTACCATAGTAGCAGCATGTATAAGAGCCGAAATTGGAGTAGGGCCTTCCATGGCATCAGGTAACCATACATGAAGAGGGAATTGTGCAGACTTAGCAACCGCACCGACAAATAATAGGGAAGCACACAAAGTAATAAATAAAGAATTGGCCCCATTATTATCAATCAAATTATTGGCTATTTCAAACAAATCCCTAAATTCAAAACTCCCCGTTATCCAATAAAGACCTAAGATTCCTAAAAATAAACAAAAATCCCCTACACGATTAGTTACAAACGCTTTTTGACAAGCAGTTGCCGCGAGGGGTCGTGTGAACCAAAAACCTATTAATAGATACGAACACATTCCAACTAATTCCCAAAAAATATAAATTTGTATCAAATTTGAACTAGTAACTAATCCCAGCATCGAAGCGTTAAAAAAACTCATATAAGCAAAAAATTTCAAATAGCCTTGATCATGAGACATATAATTGTCACTATAAATAAGAACCATTATTCCAACAGTAGTAATTAATATTAACATAATGGAAGTAAGCGGATCTATTAAGTAGCCTAAATCTAAAGAAAAATCATTATTTATGGTCCAAGACCATACATATTGGTAGACTGGACTGCCACTTATTTGCTGAATAGACAGATTGGCGGAAAAAATCATAACGATACTTAGTAATAAAACACCAGGAAAAGCCCATATACGACGAATATTTTTCGTTGCCGCTGGGACAAGTAAAAGACCTACCCCTATTGCTATAGGAACCGGAAGGGGGACGAAAGGTATGATCCACGCATATTGATACGTATGTTCCATAAAAAAGAAAATTTTTTTATTGTTAAATTGTTTCCGATTCACCAGTTCTTATATATTTAGAACGGAGCAAAAAAAATCAAGATACGAAATTTAATAGAATTTTAAAAATTTTTTTTTATTCAAATAAAATGATTAAGTCAATGTTGATAAAATTATTCCTTTTTTATATTATTATTAATTAAGGTATATGAACATAGAGAATATAATTTATATTTAATTATTTGATTATTACATAATTAAGAATTAAGTTTCGATACATAAAACAAGTCAAAAAATTATGACAAAAAAAAGTACTTAATTCCAAGGATCCTATGATCCACCAATAACTCAATCCGATAAACAATAAAAAAAGGGGATCTTATTATTTTCGTTAATTTATTCTGAATTCAGAATTCGGAATCATTAATCGGTTGTGAACTAGCCTGTTGGAGAACGGAGTGAGTTGCTTATATTTCTTTCATCTTTCAATAAAGCAACTAAAACTTATACTTGTGATCCATTTTTTTGATATTCGTCGATTTGTTACTCGTCACTTCAGTTTGCACAGAGCTGGAATAAAAAAATTCTGGTTTAAATCACGTATCGTTTAATAAATTAATTAAAATAGATATTCATTCTTTCGAATTTTTATTTGATATACTTTCTTGATCCTCGATCAATTACAATTAATTAATAGAAAGAGTTTTACAGTTTGGTTTTCTTAAATTAGGTAAAGGTTCTTAACTTAAACTTTTCAAATTTTTTATTTTTATTAGATGAAATGAAACATGGCAAAAATACAAAACCTAAACTCTTTTTTTTTTTTCTTTTTACCGATGGAAAGCAACTTTATTTCTATAGCCATGAATACCATGTATTGTATATAATAGTAAATATCTTCATTCGAATATAATATAACAATAATAGCCAAATAATTTTTTCTTCAAAATATTGATAGTAATCAAAAAAATTGATTTATTTTTTCATTTGATTTGAACAATAAATGTCTTCCACATTTAACTATAAAATGAATAACCTCTGCATTTTTGAATGGAAATAAAAAAGCGTATTCATAAAAATTTGTTGAAAAATAAAGCGTATTGAAAAAGTTTTGAAATAACCTTAATCAATATGAACCAACAAATTCGATAATTTAATTTATTATAAGATAAGAAATTACCATTAATATTTTAAACTTAATGAGATTAATGAGATAGAATCTTCTATTGTCGTATGTTGTAGGATAAAATTTTTGTGTCTACTAGACAGCGGCTCAAAAAATTAGGCACAATATACCATTTTAATCTTTACAAAGTTTTCTCTTTCTCGTTAGTGGTTTTTTGGGGAATGGGGATTGTTATTTCCCCCTCGATTTACTTTTCACAAAAATTGTAAATTTTTGGTATTGGTATGTATATCTACAGCCTACTAATGGTTTGACTAATACTTAATTGGTTTGGTAAATAGTACCACGAATTGAATTATAGGTACAATTAAAATCCTAGCAATTGGCAATTATTTATAGTTAATCTTGTTTTCAAGTTATCCAACAAATATTTTAAACCTCCTTACAATTCTTTAATTTTACAAGAACTTAAACCGCATGAAAAACTATTCAATGTGGTTTTCAAATTAACAAAAATTGTTCTACCCCACACTACAACTAAGTAAGTAAGTAAGGTAATTAAGTATTAAGTAAGGTAATTATTATTGAACGTTTAATTTAAATAGTAATTTAAAGGATATTTTTAATCTAAAATAAATATTGCGAATTGCCTCCTCCAATCTCGACGATCAAAAATAAATGGGTTATTATGATTTCGAGCAAGCCGCTATGGTGAAATCGGTAGACACGCTGCTCTTAGGAAGCAGTGCTAGAGCATCTCGGTTCGAGTCCGAGTGGCGGCATATTTCTAAAAAATGAATACTATACTAATTAATAATTCCTATAATGGATAGAATATAATTCTAGATCTCCATTCCATTGTTGAAGGATATCCCTTTTAGGATTTTTTATGTTATGATATTTTTTACTTTAGAACATATATTAACTCACATTTCTTTGTCGATTGTTTCAATTGTACTGACAATTTATTTGATTAACTTATTAGTCCACGAAATCGTAGGATTATATGATTCGTCGGAAAAAGGAATGGTAGCCGCTTTTTTATGTATAACAGGATTATTAGTTATTCGTTGGATTTATTCGGGGCATTTACCCTTAAGTGATTTATATGAATCATTAATGTTCCTTTCATGGAGTTTATCTATTATTCATATGCTTCCTTATTTTAGAAAACAGAAAAATATTCTAAGTGCAATAACTGCACCTAGTGCTATTTTGACTCAAGGATTTGCTACTTCAGGTCTTTTAACTGAAATGCATCAATCCACAATATTAGTACCTGCTCTACAATCACAGTGGTTAATGATGCACGTAAGTATGATGGTATTGAGCTATGCATCTCTTCTCTGCGGATCATTATTATCAGTAGCTCTTCTAGTCATTACATTTCGAAAAAATAAAAATTTTATTTTAAAATTGAAAAACAATCATTTTAGGCCATTTGGTGAAATTCAATACGTGAGTGAAATAAGCCATGTTTTGCAAAACAATTGTTTTTTTTCGTTTAGGAATTATCAAAGGCATCAATTAATTCAGCAATTGGATTGTTGGAGTTCTCGTGTCATTAGTCTCGGCTTTCTATTTTTAACCATAGGTATTCTTTCGGGAGCAGTATGGGCTAATGAAGCGTGGGGATCCTATTGGAATTGGGACCCAAAAGAAACTTGGGCATTTATTACTTGGACAATATTCGCAATTTATTTACATACCAGAACAAATGAAAATTTGCAAGGCTCAAATTCTGCAATTGTGGCTTCTATAGGATTTTTTATAATTTGGATATGCTATTTTGGAGTAAATCTATTAGGAATAGGGCTACATAGTTATGGTTCATTCGCATTAACATTTAATTGAATAAAAGCAGTTACGAATAGAATATACAATACATAGGAATAGCATAAGTATAGATAACGAAAGTTTGTGTAGTTTTTGAAAATTGAATCAAGTCAAGTAATGATTCAATTTTCAAAAACTACACAAAACAAATACAATGATTACAATTTAATTAACTTTATATTTATAATTTATAATACAAATATTTATAATAAAATTGTAAATTAAATAAATACATAATCAAAATTAAATGAAAAAACATTTTTAGAAAAAAAACTATCTATAAAAATAATTAGATATAATAGCTTCTACCTTGTCAATTGATAATGAGAGAACGAAATCCGGATAAATACCAATACCTATTACGGGTAGAAAGATACAAATTGAAATAAATAGTTCTCGCGGCCCAGAATCCAAAAAACGAGAATTTTGAGAGTTAAATTGCTTGTATCCGTAGAACATCTGACGTAACATAGATAATGAATAAATAGGAGTTAATATCATTCCAATTGCCGTTACAAAAGTGATTAGTATTTTTGGCATTAAAAGAAATTTTTGGCTCGTAATTAGTCCAAAAAAAACTACCAATTCTGCAACAAAACCACTCATTCCAGGCAATGCAAGAGAAGCCAGCGAAAAACTACTAAACATTGTAAATATTTTTGGCATTGGGATAGTTATTCCTCCCATTTCGTCGAGATAAACAAGACGTGTTCTATCGTAACTCGTTCCTGCCAAGAAAAAAAGTGCAGCACCGATAAATCCATGAGAGATCATTTGTAAAAGGGCCCCATTGAGTCCTGTATCAGTTATGGAACTAATTCCTATAATTATGAACCCCATATGAGATACAGAGGAATAGGCAATTCTCTTTTTTAAATTGCGCTGACCGGGAGATGCTGAAGCTGCATAGATTATTTGAATTGCACCTACTATCATCAACCAGGGAGAAAATATAGAATGAGCATGGGGTAATAATTCCATATTGATACGAACTAATCCATATGCTCCCATTTTTAATAAGATTCCCGCTAAAAGCATACATGTACTGTAATGGGCTTCCCCATGGGTATCTGGTAACCATGTATGTAGGGGGATAATCGGTAATTTAATAGCATAAGCAATAAGAAATCCAAAATAGAATAGTATTTCCAATCCCACAGGATACGGCTGATTGGCTAATGTTTCAAAATTTAATGTTGGTTCATTGGAACCATATAAACCCATACCTAGAACTCCCATTAAGAGAAAAATGGAACCCCCCGCGGTGTACAAAATAAACTTTGTAGCTGAGTACAAACGTTTCTTCCCCCCCCACATGGATAAAAGTAGATAGACAGGAATTAATTCTAACTCCCACATGATAAAAAAAAGTAAAAGATCTCTAGAAGAAAATGATCCTATTTGACCGCTGTACATTGCTAACATAAGAAAATGGAACAATTTAGAATCTCGAGTAACTGGCCAAGCCGCTAAAGTAGCTAAAGTCGTGATGAATCCCGTGAGTAAAATGGGTCCTATGGAAAGCCCATCAATTCCCAGTCTCCAATGAAAATCAAAAAAATTGATCCATTTATAATCTTGTTCCAATTGTATTAATGGATCATCCAATTGGAAATGATAACAGAATACATAGGCCGTTAGAAGTAATTCTAATAGGCATATACAAATAGTATACCACCTAATAACCTTATTTCCTCTATGAGGGAAAAAGAAAATAAAAGTACCCGCGAATATCGGCAAAACAACAATTATAGTTAACCAAGGAAAATCGTTCGTGGTAAAAACAAGATACACTTACTTTGACCCGAAAACCCGCACTCGAGAAAAGAATTATTTATTCTTTTCTCGAGTGCGGGTTTTATCGGTAAAGATAAAAAATGATGGATTCAAGTGGAATTTTCTCGAACGTATCAATAAGCTAGACCCATGCTACGAGTTGTCTCGTGCCATAAATAAACCCGGACACTCAAGAAATCGGTTGGGCAAGCAGATTCACACCTTTTACAACCTACACAGTCTTCTGTTCTTGGAGCAGAAGCAATTTGTTTAGCTTTACACCCGTCCCAGGGTATCATCTCTAATACATCCGTGGGGCAGGCTCGTACACATTGAGTACACCCTATACATGTATCATAAATCTTTACTGAATGTGACATTGGATCTATAATTTTTTTTAACATCAAAAAATTTCGATCTAGTAAAGTAGTAAATGAATTATATATTCTAGACACCAGATGAATCAATGATTTAGTAGATTTACCAGAATCAATCTACTTCTGGATCTGCTCATGAAAGAAGGCCAAGATACTTTGATTTATTACAGTTTATCAAACAGCACTATATGCCGCACATACCTCATTTTGTTATTGGTAGATATTTCATATTTTTTTATCTGTATGCCCCTATCTAGCTATTTATTCAACAAATTCGATTGATTGATACGAGTTGATTTTCTGTTACGATGAATCGATGAAACAATAGCTAATCCAATAGCTGCTTCAGCGGCTGCAATTGCTATAACAAAAATCGAGAAAATGTCTCCTTTTAATTGGCGACTATCAAATAAATCCGAAAATGTTACAAAATTTATATTAACTGCATTCAGTATAAGCTCAAGACACATAAGCGCTCGAACCATATTTCGACTTGTAATTAATCCATAGATGCCGATGGATAATAAATAGGCACTCAAAACAAGTACATGCTCAAGCATCATTGAACAACTCCTCATCAATTTCGATTTTCATTTCAATATGAACAACAAGTCAACCAATTCAATTTCCGTCAATTGAATTAAAAAAAGTACGCAAGAAGAAAAAAGCTATAAATATATAAAATTTCCTTTTTATTTTTTATACATGAAAAAACAAGAGTTTAGTTTAAAGAAAAGAACAAGTCTATATTTATATTATAATTATATATATATATATTAAATAATAAAAAAATAATAAAAAAATAAAATTTATTTCGAAATATTTAGTACTGACGAGCCATAGCAATTGCACCTATCAAGGCAACTAAAAGAATTATCGAAATAAGTTCAAATGGAAGAAAAAAATCTGTTGATAAATGAATCCCAATTTGTTGACCATTATTTATCAAGTCCTGCTCTATAATCTGGTTTGACCTTGTAGTCCAAACAATACCGTACCATGATGTATCTGGGATAGTAGTAATTAATGAAAAAAAAATACTTGTACAAACCAGTGAAGTGACTCCATCTCCAACAGTCCAAAGATAGAAATCTTTGTAATATTCTGAACCATTCATAAACATCACGGCAAATACAATTAATACATTTATTGCTCCCACATAAATAAGAAGCTGTGCAGCAGCTACAAAATGGGAATTCGATGGAATATGGAATAAGGATGTACAAACAAGAACCAATCCCAACGAAAAGGCAGAAAAAATGGGATTAGTAAGTAATACCACTCCTAGACTTCCCACTATAAGACCTAATCCAAAAAAAACTAAAAGAAAATCATGTATTGGTCCAGGCAAATCCATTCTATGTAAAATATAAAGATAAAATATAAGTAGAAATTTTTCATGACCTTAATTGAACAAACCAGAAAAAAAGAGGTTACCTTATTTTTTTGATATTGAATTAAATCGATATAGGTTCGTGTGTGGGTTGATGTAGATACGTTTATTTATTATATGAATGATTGAATATCATTTGTTTATCTGAGAGTTTCATTCGAAATAAAATTTTCAAAATTTATCGATTTCATTATTTTTATTATAATCACAGATATCATATTTATATATATACTGTATGTAATGTAGTATATTAATATACTTTAATATACATAGAATAGATTAATCTATTTTTATGAATATATGAAAATAATGACTCTCACCCCCTTCCTTATGGAATCTTAGTAATTGGTAATTGTTCTTGAATCGGGTGGTTTAGCCGTGCCTTTTTTTATTTGAGTCGAATTCATAATTGTTCGAATTGTGGAATCTCCAATTACTGACATTGGCAACCGACCCAAAGCAATTTGATTATAATTCAACTCGTGACGATCATAAGTAGAAAGTTCATATTCTTCAGTCATTGATAAACAATTCGTTGGACAATACTCAACACAGTTACCACAAAATATACAGATTCCGAAATCAATACTGTAATTAAGCAATCGTTTCTTTCGAATATCAGTTTCCAATTTCCAATCAACAACGGGGAGGTCTATAGGGCATACCCGAACACATACTTCACAAGCAATGCATTTATCAAATTCAAAGTGGATTCGACCGCGGAAACGCTCTGATGTGATCAATTTTTCATAAGGATATTGAATAGTTACAGGTAAACGATTAGCATGGGATAGGGTAATCATAAAACTTTGACCGATATACCTTGCAGCCCTTACTGTTTGTTGGCCATAATTCATGAACCCGGTTACCATGGGGAACATATCTTGAATATCTCTGAATAATTTGATGTTTCTTTCTCTTGCTCTTGTTTGAGAGAAGTTATTAATTTTTAATAGCCTGTTACTGTTACAATGAAAAAAGTTGGGAAGAAGTTGTCAATAATAAATTACCTAACGAAATAGGTAAAAGAAATTTCCACCCAAGATTTAATAGTTGGTCCATTCTCATCCTAGGTAAAGTCCATCTTGTTGTGATAGGAATGAACAGGAACAAATAAGCTTTAGCTAATGTAATAAAGATACCAATTGTTGTTACAAAGACTCCACCTATTTCATTTATTCCAAAAAACTCACGAATTAATATGTACGGAATAGAGAGATTCCAGCCGCCCAAATAAAGAACTGTTACAAATAATGAAGAAACTAGTAGATTTAGATAGGAAGCAACATAAAATAAACCAAATTTTATACCTGAATATTCAGTTTGATAACCTGCTACTAATTCTTCTTCTGCTTCTGGTAAATCAAAAGGTAATCTCTCGCACTCTGCTAGGGAAGAAATTAGAAAAACAGTAAACCCTATAGGTTGGCGCCACAGATTCCAACCCCAAAAACCATATTTTGACTGCGCCTCAACTATATCAACGGTACTTGAACTGTTAGATAATCATAGTCGATAATAACATCACTATTTCCATCGCTATTGCAAAACCGTACATGAGACTTAAGCTTCATACGGCTCCTCGATGGCCACAAATAAATTTAAGAACTGGTTCAATATTATCTCAATATACGTGTCTTTCTTATCTTATAGGGTAGATAGAGTAAAGATATATCGGAGAGTCCAAAAAAATTAGACCAATGCAATTCTGTCTGCTATAAAAAAAAAGTGCTTCTGAATTGATCTCATCCTTTAGAATTTCATTTTTTGTTCAGTAATATTTTTGTTAAACTTAACACTTTAATAAAATACTCGTTGTATCAATAGATATTTCGACTCATTTCTTGCGATTACGAAGAAGAATTAAACATTAGTTCATGAATCATCATCATGATAAGAATTCTATCTCTATAAAAAATAAATATAAATAAAGGATTACTTCGTTCCTGATAGTAATTGATTTAATCAGTGGGTAGGGGCATACTCTGGATCGGGATCGTGGGGAGGTACTGCTTGATCATTTCTACCAACTTAAAGCCCCATCAGGATTCCTTTTATGTTAGGCTATACGGAAATAACCCCTTGGATAATTTACTTACATTATCACCATTACTAATCCTTTGTGTACCTTAGTATTCCTAGCCGTCCACTCATATTTCTTTGATCCCCGGTATGGTAATACATATAATAATAAAAACTCCATATGATCGATCTTTTGTACCCGCTTCAAATTCTGATATGATAGCTAATCAACCAATCTTGGGGCACCCCGTTGTTTCTACTGTATTATATTTACGTCCGCTTAACTCTTGTACCTAGGGAATGAGACTCAATCTTTTTACTGCCAATTTTGAAGCTGTTTTATTTCACTCATATAACTATCTGGTTTAGTTCATCGCCCCGAATGATGAATAAAAAAAATGAAGATATTTATTCAATAATTTAACTTTTTTTCTCTAGAACCAAAATGAAAAAAGAAGTAAAGTAAAAAAGTATATGTCCCAACGAATCGCACGTAGAGATATTGATAACACACATGAAGTTAATGGTATTTCATAACTAATTGATTGAGCAGCAGCTCGTAGACCACCTAAAAAGGAATATTTATTATTTGATCCATATCCTGACATAAGAAGTCCAATAGGCGCAATACTAGAAATGGCAATCCATAAAAAAACCCCTATACTAAGATCCGCTAAAACAAGGTGGTAACCAAAGGGAATTACTGAATAGCTTAGTAAAATGGATATGACCGCGATAGACGGCCCGATACTGAATAAACTAATATTTCCCCTAGATGGGAGAAGATCTTCTTTGAAAAGTAGTTTGGTACCATCTGCTAGAGCTTGAAGAATTCCAAAAGGACCCGCGTATTCAGGTCCAATGCGTTGTTGTACTCCCGCAGATATTTGTCTTTCTAACCATACAATTACCAGTACCCCTATAATGATTCCAAATACAGGAGTAAAAATAGGAATAAGTAACCATACGAGCCCATAAACCTCTTTTACGGATTCCAATCTGGAAAAAGAATTGATAGCTTGTACTTTTATTGTATCAATTATCATTTCAACGATCAACTTCTCCCATAATAATATCTATACTACCTAGTATTGTCATAATATCGGCCAATTTCATTTTTTTAACTAGCTGAGGAAGAATTTGCAAATTGATAAAACCAGGTGGACGAATTTTCCATCTCCAGGGAAAAACACTCCGATCTCCTACCAGAAAAATTCCCAATTCCCCCTTGGGGGCTTCTACTCTCACATAAAGTTCTTGTTTAGACAATTCAAAAGTGGGAGAAGGTTTCTTACTAATGAATCGATAATCAAAATCATTCCATTCAGAATCCTTTGTTTTATCAAAGCGCCGTACCTCTAAATTTTCATATGGCCCCCCGGGAATTCCTTCCAGGGCTTGTTGAATAATTTTTATGGATTCCACCATTTCACCGATTCGGACTAAATAACGCGCTAGCGAATCTCCTTCTTTTTGCCATTGTACTTCCCAATCAAATTCGTCGTAAGACTCATAATGATCAATTTTACGAAGATCCCACGGAATTCCAGAAGCTCGTAGCATTGGTCCCGATAAACCCCAATTTATTGCTTCCTCTCCACTAATAATACCCACTTCTTCAACCCGTTCCAAAAAAATGGGATTACGCGTAATAAGCTTTTGATATTCAGTAACCCCTGTTAAAAAATACTCACAGAAATCCAAGCATTTATCTATCCAACCGTAAGGTAGATCAGCAGCCACTCCTCCGATACGGAAATAATTATGCATCATTCGCATACCTGTGGAAGATTCAAATAGGTCATATATCAACTCCCTCTCTCGGAAAATATAGAAGAAAGGGGTCTGCGCACCGATATCCGCCATAAAAGGACCAAGCCATAATAAATGAGAAGCTATACGACTCAGTTCTAGCATAATTACTCTAATATAGCTCGCTCTTTTTGGTACTTGGATATTTCCCAACTGTTCTGGTCCATTTACCGTTATTGCTTCTGTAAACATAGTAGCTAAATAATCCCAACGTGTTACATAAGGAAGATATTGTATAATTGTTCGATTTTCTGCAATTTTTTCCATTCCTCTGTGTAAATAACCCAATACGGGTTCACAGTCAATAACATTTTCCCCGTCTAGAGTAATGATGAGTCGAAGAACACCGTGCATTGATGGGTGTTGAGGACCCATATTGACTATCATGAGGTCTTTTCTTGTAGTTGGTACAGTCATATATTTTTTCCTCGATTCATTATTCCACGAATTGCTTAAAACCAAATAAAGTTCATTAAAAATATATTATATATTTAATTTATTATTTTAATATTTATAATATTTAATTTATTATTTTATTAGAATATTCTAATTTTAATTTATTATTTTATTAGAATATTCTAATAATAAAAATTAGCTTAACGAGTTTTTGGCTCCCGAATATCCAATTGACTAATTAATTCTTTATAGCGTACTCTATTTTTCTTTGATAAATAAGCCAGCAGCCGTTGACGTTTTCCCAGAATTTTACGTAGACCTCTCTGAGATAAATAGTCTTTTCTGTGCAATTCCAAATGGGAAGTAAGTCTACGTATCTTATTGGTGAAACTGAATACTTGAAATTCAACGGACCCCCTATTTTCGTTTTTTTCTTCTTGCGAAATAACAGAAATTAATAAGTTTTTAACCATAACAAAAAATTCTTCGTCCCTTTTTTCTTTATTTACATTACAAATATAGATTTTACTAATCAGTAATAATAATGCCAGTCATTTTAATTTGTTATACACAATAATCTGGATTTATTCATATACTTCTTTTTTCTCAAATTCACTTAATTGATAATCAATTAAATTAATCAATACAATTTTTTTCAATTTTATTCAGATATAAAAAATTTCTAATCCACAAAAGAGAAGAATTTTGACCTAAGATAAGAAGATTATGACGATTCATTACTTACTAGATAGAATGGCTAAGATCAAGGTCAGGTAATCAGTATCATGTACCATAATGTAATATAACAACACAGGACTTTATATATTTGTTTGTGTTCATATACCATGCCAGAAATGGCGCTTGATCCATGTAATGTAAATGTATCATCAACTAATTATCAATCGCGGATACATATGTATCCTTGACATACCGAAACGACTACCATTATTGGTATCAAACCAATAGCGATTCATACAAGCAAAATCTTCGAATCGATAATTTGGCCAAAGAAAAAATTTGAACTTAATAAATCGATTTGTATCTACATCAAGATGCTTATCCTCATAAAAAAATTGACCACATCGCTTTATATTGTTCCCATTGCAAAATATTGGATTTATATCCCCAACATTGATATTTCTTGAATTTAAACAAATGAGAATTCTCAATTCTCTACGACGTCTAGGAGATAAAAAATTTTCAGGAACAATAAAATCATAAAAATTTGCGTCTCTATTCCCATTTTCATATCGCGCAATGGATTCATTAAGACGATTCTTATCAACATTTATTTTTTCTTGGTATCCCCGATTAGTTTGGTGCTTATTCTTATGCACCCGTGAAATAGTTATGGTTTGGTACATGATAAATTGTCCGTCCCATTTTTTGGATAGCCGAGCTGGTTCAATAATAAATAGTCCCCTTTTTATCCATTTTGTAAGAGTTGTAGACTTCGGAATCAGCATTACATCCAAACTTATTTCGTCCCTTTGAATAGAGGATATAGCAATTTCCTTTGGATTTCTCAATCTAAGGAGTAGGCAATATACCTTGATATTATTGAGTATTTTTTGATTAAAAACATTATCCCATTTCAATTGAAAAAGAAAATATCTTTTTAGTAAGAAATTGAGTTCCGCTCCTATCTTGAATTTCTTTTTATTTGTGCTTTTTTGAATATATGATCCCCGATAATCTTCTTTAACATTTTTCGATGGATCAGATCCAAGATTTTTTTTTTTTTTTGCATATGATCCAAGATCTCCTTGGACTAGCTGTTGTTTTTCTTCTTGATTTTGATTTTCTAATTCAAGAGATTTTTTTTGATTATATAATCTATCTTTTTTTTTCTTTTGGTTGATATTGTTACTAATGCTTTTATTTATATTCAATTTTAAAAAAAGTAAATTGATTGGTATGATCCACGGTCGAATCTTATATGTATTATAAAGTAACAAAAATTCTGGTAAAAACCAAAGTTCTAGATTCGATATCGGACAATTTAGGATTTCTTCATTCATTCCCATCCAGTCAAAAGATTTTTTTGTTTGATTGATTGGGCAGATTTTTTTATGAATCACGAGATTCAAAAAAAGTTTCTTATCCATTTTCTCAATTATTTGATAATAATTAGTTTGAGTCTTAGGATTTTTATTAATGTTAGCACTGGCCCCAATATCTCTATTTCTCCATTCCTCAATATTGATCTTTTTTCTAAGACAAAAATTAAGAGTTCTCCAATCAAAATATTTTCTATCCGGATTTTTATCCCTATCAATAATAGAATCTTCTCGTAGATAGTTACCAAGATCTATATTTCTCGGCAAATAAAAGAATTCGGGATTATACATATTGTAATTATAGGGAATCCTTTGGGCCTCATTTACTTGTAATGGCAACCCATAAATAGATGAACCTTTCTTATCTTCATAAATCATATATTTATTTGATAAAAGATCATATTTGTAGTTTTTTAATTTATTTTTTTGGTTCGGTAATGAATTTACCGCATATGCATAATTGTTTTCTTTCTTGTAATGAATTAATAGGTTTTTTTCATATGAATAAAAATGGGTTGAGTTTGTATTTTGAACCATAAAATTTTGATTGATTCTATTCCGCCAATTTTGCGGTACTAATCTAGACCATCGAGTTTGAGATAAATTGTATTTATAGTGATCATTACCCATTAACCAACTTTTCCATTCATTCATTTTAAACCCACAAAATTCCTTATACCTTGATTCGGAATGAAATATTCCTTGTGTTCCAAAAAAATCTTTTTTTATTCTATCCTTAATAAAAGGAATTGTTCCGTGATATTGAAATAAAAATTTTAAGTAATGCTTGTTGATAACTTGGGCTTGTGATAATTTGTAAAATACATATGCCTGTGACAACGAAGAAAGGTCACAAAAAACCTGCGAATTTTGATTACTAATATTATTTTGATTACTAATATTAGAAATCAACTTTTTTATAGTCGAAATAAAAAAAGATTGATTTTTATCATAAATTACGTTTTTATTTGTTTCATCATTGGAATTATCCGTTATTTTTTTTTTTAATTGAAGTAAAATTTTTACATGTATTCTGTGAATAATATTAATGATACGTAAAAAAATATCTCTGTGTATCCTTTCAATAAAAAAAGAAAAAAAATAGCGATATTTGCGCATTAGTCGAGCACTTCTTCTTTTTAGCAAAAATTTTTTCGGCGATTCTAATCTTTTATCATCACAATTTGCTTTGTTAGGACTAATGTTTATAGACGTAGTTATAAATATCTTTTTTTGCTCTTTTGTTATTTTTTCGATTTGGTTTTTTATTGTATTTGTCTTATCAGACAGATCTTTGATCTTTTTTTCTGTCAGTGAATAATTTGTCAAATCTGCAGATCTAATTCGAATGGATGATTCATGATTTATATGATTACTGATTAGTGATTTTTTATTTATTTTTTTTTTATTCGATTCATATACTTCCCTCAATCCAAATGATGGAATCAGACTTACTTTTTTAAGTTCGTTCATTATTCTTTTTAAAAATCTAACTATTTTTCTAACCCATCTTTTTTTTTCTTTTGATACTTTTCCAAACCATTTTGTTCTTTTGTTTATAATTTTTAGGGCTAGAAAACATTTTTTTTTTGCTTTTATAAGTTTTTTTTCAAGTTGTTTCAAAATAGGTTCAAAAAAGGAAGGTAGTTGTCGGGGAGAACCAAAAGGTAATTCAGCTTCCATTCCCAAAACTGTTAAAAAACAAAAATTATCTTTTTTACCTTTCTTTTTCATGGAATCTCTAGGATGTGATTGTAGCTTAGATCTGTGCCAGGGTTTCAGACAGAAAGGAAATAGGATCTTTATCTGAATACCATCGCTTAACCAATTTTTAGGAAATTCCGTTTCTGATAATTGAACACCATTATAGGTGCATTTAACATACATTTCTCTACTCCAATCTTCAAAATCCTCATGCCACTCGGGGGATTGAAATACTAGTATACGTCCAACATTTTTGGCTATTATCAACGAGGGAAGTACTAGATATTTTCTAAGAATTGATTGGGTTATTAACATGGAACCCCTTATTGCTTGAGCAAATAGAATAGTATCCCAAGTTTCTGCTATTGCTATACGTTCATTTTCACCTTTTTTTTTATCCTTTTCTTTCGCCTCTTCTTCTTCAGAATTTGAAATTTTGAATTCTGCGCCTGGACCTCCCATCCAATTCCTAAAAATTAAATTAAACATTTGGGCGATATCAAAAGAAAAAAAATTGTCTATTCTGTCCAAAAAAAGTGGCGAATGCACAGTTGTTTGAAACAGCCCCCAAGTAACCGTTTTACGTCTTTGAGCACGCATAGATCCTTTGATTATATCTCGACGAAAATCCGATTGTTGCGAATAACGTAGCAAATCCAACTCATCTCTTTGATCACGATTACTAGTAATGCTTGTATTTTTTTTTTTTTCATTATCAGTAAAAATTACTACACGTTTGGCTTTTCGTGAACGAATACTACGGGTTGATTCTTCTTCTTCCAAATTGTCAATCAATTTGTATGACCACCGAGGGACCTTTTTCTTTATTTTAATTCCAATCGTTTTTTTTCGAATTTTTTGATCATTGGGATATGTTTTAATTGTATCGAATAAATATTTTGAGTTATTTTGTGAATAAATCCTTCCTTGTTCTGAAAATAAAAAAAAATAAAGCTCTTTAAAATGAGGAATTGATTCCTCATCAAATTCACTTATTGATAGCAATAAGTCGCCAATGTCTTTCAATAATGACTTTCCATCAAAAGTCTTTATTTTGTCTTCAAATTCTGGAAAATCAGTAGTAAGGGCAGTAGTAAGCGGGAGTTCACCACCACCAAATTTTGAAAATTTAAGGATATCATGAAGTTTGTTTATCCAAAGAGTTTCGATAGAAGATTCTATCGAGTTTATTAAATACTCGTTCATGTTTGAACCTGAATACAATTCTTTGATTGTTCCACGATGGGGTCCATTCAAAAGAGGATCATATATTTTAGGTAAGCATTCTTGTTCAGTCTCATCATTGCACAATCTAGTTCTTT